CTTAATCTTTTTCTATCTATTTTATATATATCAATAAAATTTATATCAATAAAATATAAATAGATTTTTGTCGTTATAAAAGACACTCTTTTATAGTAACAATAATAAATTTAGTATGATATAAATAGAACAAAAGAGGAAATAGCAAAGAAACAAAAAGGTTATACAAGGCTATATACAAATCATCCACATTTTTTTATTTCATTAATTGAATTTTATTTGTTGATTAGGGCGAAGTTCCGTAAAAACCCCCGCCCTTTTTGAAATATCATGAACAGTTCCTGTAGGTTGAGCACCTTTTTCAAGGAAATATAGAATAGCAGGAACATTTAAATAGATTTGATTCTTTATCGGGTCATAAAAACCCACTTTACGAAGATCTCTTCCCTCTCGTCGGGATCGAACATCAATTGCAACGATTCGATAAATGGCTCATTGGGATAGATGAACAATACTCCCCCCCCCCCTAGAAACGTATAAGAAGTTTTCTCCTCGTACGGCTCGAGAAAATTCTAAATTATGTCTATGTATAGAATCATAATATCAAATAGATCCATAAAATCATCAAATTCATTATATTATTGATTTTAGTTTAAATACTTTTTCTTAGTCTTCCCCCCCCCCCCCCAAAAAAAAAAATTATTTGTATCCTCATAACTCAAGTTGAATAACTCTCAAATAACTCAAAAGAAACCTTTTAGGTATTAAATTTATTGAGTGGTCTCTAACCCTTTTTGTCTGTCTCCTTTAGAATCTAACCCTTTTTGGTCTCCTTTAGAATCTATTTTGATTCTTAAATATGATCTGGTTGTTGAGACAATTGAAAACGGTATTTCCTTGTTCCAGGATCTTTATCTTTGCCTTGAATCATTGGGTTTAGACATTACTTCGGTGATCTTTAAATCGTTTCAAAACGGCAGCAACATACCATTTTTTGTGATTTCTTTCTATCAAAGAATCGTATGAATGGTTGATTCCTACGTAATACACTTTACTTTTGATTTGATCAAAAGAGTTTTACCAATTCCAACAAAATTAACTTTAAAATTTTATCGAATTGGATCCTTTAGATTTATATATCTAAAATATACTTACGAAGTTGTTCCAATTTATTGATCGATACTAACCTTAGATTCTTGCCCTTGAGAAATTAATCAATACGTTCTACTCGAGCTCCATCGTGTACTATTTACATGGCAACACTCTCAAAAATGAGGGTTCCAGTGGAACAGAACAAATGATGTCGAGCCAAGAGCACTTTCGTTCCTATATAATATAAAAAAGTGGTGGATGTAAGAATCCACAGCTGATCATGTCCTTCAAGTCGCACGTTGCTTTCTGCCACATCGTTTTAAACGAAGTTTTACCATAACATTCCTTCAGTTTGGAACCAGTATGTAATTGATTCAATTATGGAATCGTGAATAATCATCGGTTCGGCCGGTACATAATAATCTATACTTTTTTCTTCTATATGAAGAATGGATAATGTATGACGAAGTCTCAACAAGAATTCAATCAATTTAACCCCATTGTTTATAATTTTTTTTTATTATAACTAACATAACATGAATAAATAAACACGAATAAACAAGTTATTTTGAATCTCTATCTTCAAGTAACGTGATAGGATAAATTCAACAATTTCACACTTCTTAGAGTACCAAGAACTCATAAGAAATCATTAAAAAGATTTAATTGATTGAATAGTTTCCTACCCTATATCATTATTTGCATAAGGTTTTACAGTAAGTACCATTCGCTTTTTATCATCATTAAGAGAAAGATAAATCCATATTGGATTAAACCATCAATGATTAATAAAAAAAAAAAGACTGATGTAAGGAAAGATTGAAGATTTAGGTTGTTATTTTTTCATATTTCATATTGTAAAATCAGTAATATTTAACAAATCCAAATTTCGTTTCATATGCGTGTTATTTGAACTCGATTAAATTTGTGAAAAAGATATGATTAATAAAAAAAAAAAAAAAAGAAATCTAAGAATCACATTCTATAACAATATTATACTCCTAAACGGAAGACTGGTCGAAAAGACAATCTTTATTTTGATATATTTTATTATGATATAGATTATGATATAGATATATATTTTATTTTTTATTATAAATAAAAAATAAAAAAATTATAGATTAATAAAATGATCGTGGGTCAGGTATGTTCTGGGACGGAAGGATTCGAACCTCCGAATAGCGGGACCAAAACCCGTTGCCTTACCACTTGGCCACGCCCCATTTCTAGTCGACACTAATAAACACTAATATTGTTACTGGTTGTTCGTCAACTCAAGTCTAAATATCTATTATCTATAAAATATATTACTAGAATTTTTATACATGTAGACGTAGAATTAAACAGAATTTATTGATCATTACATATAATTCAATTAAGATATTGTATGAAAGTATGGTTTATTCTATTCTCTTTTGATTTGAGAATTGAAGGATTTTTGATTGGGTGAGTTCAAATCAAAGAAAGTTTTTTGGTCTATCTTATTTTCTTTTTATTCATTTTTCTTTTCTATGAATAATAACATATTTATAATAATAAAATAATAAAAAAAAATAATAAAAAACTCAATTTATTTCAATCAAAATAAATAAAATACAATTATCCTCAAGAACAAAATGTTTGTTATGCTTAATATATTTAGTTTGATCTGTATCTGTCTTAATTCTGCTCTTTATTCAAGTAGTTTTTTCGTCGCCAAATTGCCCGAGGCCTACGCTTTTTTAAATCCAATCGTAGATGTTATGCCAGTAATACCCCTGTTTTTTTTTCTCTTAGCCTTTGTTTGGCAAGCTGCTGTAAGTTTTCGATGATATCTTTAATTTAATAATGTCTAGACAAATTCATGATTTATTGAAAAAAAAAAAAATTCAAAGAAAAGAATTGATAAGATCAGATAAGTCTTACACCCTCAATTCAAATATTGAAATTCTTGTACAACCGCAAAAAATCTGGATCACCCCACTTTATTTCTTGGTGTCAAAATAAAAAATCAAAATAGTAGGGTATGCGGTATAAAAACGGAGAATCTATTCTCTTTTTTACTAAAAAAAATCTTGGAGATTATGTAATGCTTACTCTCAAACTATTTGTTTACACGGTAGTGATATTCTTTGTTTCTCTCTTTATTTTCGGATTCCTGTCTAATGATCCAGGACGTAATCCTGGACGTGAAGAATAAAAGATAAGGTTTTCCTTGCTTGATTTTAAAATGTTCTTAGTAGGATTTTATCTATTACACATTTTTAACTATTAAAAATAAAAAGAGCTCGCGAAAAATTCGAAAGAAAATACCAAGTCATCAACAAAAACGGAAAGAGAGGGATTCGAACCCTCGGTACGAAAAACTCGTACAACGGATTAGCAATCCGACGCTTTAGTCCACTCAGCCATCTCTCCTCCCAATTGAAAAAGGATAATACTATGTTACATTATAAAAAATAAGGATTGAAAGAGCCCTTCATAATATTTTTTTTTCATCCGAGAGTGCTTTTTAGTTCCACGGCCCGGCTAAGTACTGACCAGGCCGGGCCCGCCATTTATTGTTCCAACGAATCATAAATAATTTTTTTTTTATTTGAAAACTAAAATACTTGCTTGTTATTACGATTGGAAAAATAAAAACTCTTTTGATTTCTATGATATAGAATCAAATGATATCGAATCAAAGTGTCGTTTCTTATCTTAATTTTTTATATTTATTCTTTATTTTCTTTATTCCTTTTATTTTAGTAAAGTAAATAAATAACAAAAAGGGAACTGTGGATTCTTGCACAATACATTTTCATGTATGTTATGGCTTAAGTAGTTTTGTCGAGACGTCTAGGTCAAAAACCTCCGGCAAAAAAACACTTGTTATTTAGTTTTAGTTATTGAAATTTAATGAATTCTCTTTTCCGAATCTCATTGGGTTCTCTGATACAACACGTAAACGCTCTAATTTTCATGATTATTTTATGATCCTATCCTTTCTTTTTACTCTTTTCACTTTTTATTACGACCCATTTTCTTGTTCGACAAAAGGTTCATTTATATACAATAATCGGATTGTAGCGGGTATAGTTTAGTGGTAAAAGTGTGATTCGTTCTATAATCCTTTATATAGTTAAGGGGTCTTTCGGTTTGATTAATATTTCATTCCGACCAAAAACTTTATTTCTTAAAAGGATTTAATCCTTTACCTCTCAATGAAAAATTCGAGGAAGAATATACATTCTCGTGATTTGTATCCAAGAATCAATTAAAAATTGAAAAATTGGATTATGAGATTACGAAACATAATTTTTTTTTTAATTAGATCAATACTTCTAATTGAATAAGTATGAGTAAAGGGTCCATGGATAAAGATAGAAAGTGGCTTTCTAATCGTAACTAAATCTTTAATTTGGAATTTGTATTACGGAAATTGAAGCAAAATGGCTATTAAACAATGACTTTGGTTTACTAGAGACATCGACAAATTGTTTTAGCTCGGTAGAAACAAAATGCTTTTCCTAAGGATTCTCTCACATAGAAATAGAGAACGAAGTAACTAGAAAGGTTGTTATAATATAATCCCCCTCTTTTCTATAGGGATCGTCTAGAAAGCGGGTTGTTCTGAATACATTCAGACAGAAAAGCTGACATAGATGTTATGGGTGGAATTTTTTTTTTCGTTCATGTCTTAATATAGGAATTTATACATCTTCCATAAAGGAGCCGAATGAAACCAAAGTTTCACGTTCAGTTTTGAATTAGAGACGTTAAAAATGATGAATCAACGTCGACTATAACCCCTAGCCTTCCAAGCTAACGATGCGGGTTCGATTCCCGCTACCCGCTTTTACTTTATTTTTTTATTAAATAAATAAGAAAAAAGAAATAATAAGAAATAAGAAAAAAATAGAATTAAATATTTTGAGATTTTTATTATTTTATAAAAAATTTTATGAATATAATTAATGTAATGCATCATTGACTTGAATACGGAA